CTATGTCTATAGCTGGTATCCTTAATATTTTCTTATTTGTTACCTGTGTGTATTATTTAGGTAGAATGCCATTACCCATTATTAGTAAGAAACTGAACAAACTCGCGAAAATAGACCAAGCGAAGCTTAAAAACAATACACCGGTTTCTGATATGTATAAGAATCAAGAAGATTTGTATTTAGAAATACTTGAAAAAAAAGCTGAAGAAAAATCCTTTTCTTTATTTGAAAAACCTATTCTGACCTTTTTTTTCGATTATAATCGATGGAATCGTCCATTACGATACATAAGAAAAATAAATAAAAAATTGCCTGTAAGAAAAGAAACGTCACAATATTTTTTTTATACATGTCAAAGTGATGGAAAAAAAAGAATATCTTTTACATATCCCCCCAGTTTGTCAACTTTTGGGGAAATGATAGCAAGAAGAATATCGTTGTCTACATTAGAAAAACTCTCCACTGATGAACTATACACCGAGTGGCTTTATAGCAATAAAGAGAAAAATAACAATTTAAATAATGAATTTATAAATAGAATTGAGGCTTTAGAGACAGCATTTCTTTCTATAAACATACTTGAAACAAAGACTAGATTGTGTAAGGTTGAGACTGAAAAAAAAAAGAATTGCCTAGTTACCAAAAAGAATTACCTAGTTAAAATGGATGATCCCTTTTTGACTGGGATGTATCGCGGAAGAATCAATAAATTGTTTTCATCTTCAACCATAAATGAAATTTCGATAGAAAATGACACAAAAACACTTGGACTAAATAAAATTCATTATAGCCTTATTCCCTATCCTAATTCTCCAGACTATAAACAAAAAATAGATCCTAATTCTCCAGACTATAAACAAAAAATAGAAAAAATCCAAGCCAAAATTGATTTAAATAATCGGTTAATTTTTATAGGGACCACATTTATAGCTAAACTTAGAGATAAAAAAAACTCTAGTGGAATAAATGAAATCGGTAAAAAACCCCCTCGATGGTCATACAAATTAATAAATGAGTTACACCAAAAATTTAAAAAACGACGAAAAGAACAAGGCATAATACAAGGGCTGGGGCACCAGCTTCGAACAAGAAAATCTAAACATATAGATTTTTTAAATCGTTCGACACGAACTTTAAAAACTTTCAAGCAGTCTAATAAAAATAATTCTAATATTGATAATTCTAATATTGATTTAAATAATTCTAATATTGATAATTCTAATATTGATAATTCTAATATTGATTTAAATAATTCTAATATTGATAATTCTAATATTGATAATTCTAATATTGATTTAAATAATTCTAATATTGATAATTCTAATATTGATAATTCTAATATTGATTTAAATAATTCTAATATTGATAATTCTAATATTGATAATTCTAATATTGATTTAAATAATTCTAATAATAAAGATTTGGGTTTTATAAGTTATTTGGAAGAACCAGATTTTCGTCGATCCGTAATCAAAGGATCTATGCGTGCTCAAAGGCGTAAATTGGTTATTTGGGGACCGTATCAAGGAAATCCTCATTCCCCGCTTTTTTTGGAAAAAAAGCAAGATTTCCCTTTTACTATATCCGACCTAATCAAACTTTTTTTTAATATTAAAGATCGGTTGGGTAAAAAGTCAGAATTCGAAATTTTAAATAAACAATCCCCCCCAAAAAGAAACAACCAGGAAGACGTAATGGAATTCTGGGAGACCATTCCACATGGACACAAAACAAGAGGTATTCTGTTACTAGCTCAATCAACTTTTAGAAAATATATTAAATTACCTTTATTGATAATATCTAAGAATATTGTCCGTATTTTATTACGACAATCTCCGGAATGGGATGAGGATTTCCAAGATTGGAATAGAGAAATTTATCTAAAATGCAGCTCTAATGGTCTTCAATTCTCCAAAACAAAATTTCCTAAAAATTGGTTAAGCAGGGGTTTTCAGATAAAAATCCTATATCCTTTTCATTTGAAACCTTGGCACAGATCTAAGCTAAGACTCTATGATTCTGATAGAGATCTAAAGCAACAAGAGGATTTTGATTCTTGTTTTTTAACAACTTTGGGAATGGAAACGGAACATCCTTTTGGTCCTCCTCGAAAAACACCGTCCTTTTTTGAATCCATTTTTAAAGATATAGACTATAAAGTCGAAATCAGAAAATTAAATTTTAGAGTTCGAAGAATTTTAAAAAAAATAAAAAAGAAAGAAGCAAAAGCATTTTTCTTTATAAAACAAAAAATAAAAGAACTTTTAAAAGGAAATCAAATTCCATTATTTATACCGAGAGAAATATATGAATCAAGTGAAACTCAAACAGAAAAGGATTCCATAATGAGCAATCAGATAATTCATGAATCACTTAGTCAAATTCTATCTACAGGTTGGACAAATTATTCACAGGCACAAGAAGAAATGAAACATAGGATTGATAGAAGAAAGACAATCAGAAATGAAATAGAAATAATGAAAAAAAATAAAATTAATAATGCAGAATCATCCCGAATAATTTTGAAAATATTAAAAATAAAAAATATTGAATTATTAGTTAAATTTTTCATTGAAAAAATATACATAGAGATCTTTCTATGTATCATTAATATGCGCAGAATCCCTCTACAACTTTTTATCGAATCAACAAAAAAAATTCTTGATAATGATAAATACATTAACAATAATGAAACAAATCAAGAAAGGATTAATAAAACAAAACAAAACAAAATTGACTTTATTTTGTCTATGACTATAAAAAGGGCTTTTGATAATCTTAGAAATAGTAAGCGGAAGTCAGATATTTTTTTTGATTTATCTTACTTGTCACAAAAATATGTATTTTTCAAATTATCACAAACGCAGATTATTAACTTCAATAAGTTAAGATCTATTCTTCAATATAATGGACCGTCTTTTTTTCTTAAGACTGAAATAAGGGATTTTTTTGTAAGACAAGGCATATTTCATTCCGAATTAAGACATAATAAACTTCCAAATTATGGAATGAATCCATGGAAAAACTGGTTAAGAGGTCATTATCAATACGATTTATCTCAGATTACATCGTCTATATTAATCCCCCAAAAATGGCGAAATAGAATCAACCAATGCCAGACGTCTCAAAATAAAGATTTAAACAAATGGTATTCCTCTGAAAAAGACCAATTACTTGATTCAAAAAAAAAACAAAATTCGAAAGTCTATTTATTACCAAATAAAGAGAATCATTTAAAAAAAAACTATAGATATGATCTTTTATCATATAAATATATTCATTCTGAAACTAAAAATAACTACTATATTTATAAATCATCATTAGAAACAAATAATAACCAAGAAAATTCCACCAGAAATAAAGAAAAATTTTTTAGCATACTCAAGAATATTCCTAGCAAGAATTATTTAGGAAAAAGCGATATTATATATATGGAAAAAAATAAAGATAGAAAATTTTTGTATAAAATTAATAAAAATATTAAGGTTAAACCTAAACCTAATAAGGACCAAATAAAGGATAAAATTCAGAATAATGGTCTTTTTTATCTTCCGATTGATTCAAATTTTGAAATAAATTCCGAAAAGGTATTTTTTAATTGGATGGGAATGAATGAAAAAATCTTAATCTTAAATTGCCTCATATCGAATCCGAAAGTTTTTTTCTTTCCAAAGTTTGTGAGACTTTATCATAAATATAAAGAGAAACCTTGGTTTATTCCAAGCAAATTACTTCTTTTTAATTTGAATATCAATTCCAATTTTAGTGAAAATCAAAAAATCAACGGAAAGCAAGAAGAGTATTTTTTCAAATTTAGCCCATCAAATTCAAAACAATATTTTGAATTAAATAATCAAAACAATATTGAAGAATACTTTTTAGAATCCGGAGATTTGCCTTCGCAATTAAGATGGGCTGGACGTTTCAATCAATTGAATCAAAAAATAATGAATAATATCCAGATATATGGTCTACTACTTAGCCTGATAAATGTCAGAAAAATTAGTATATCCTATATTCAAAGGAAAGAAATGGATCTGGATATAATGAGTAGGAATTTAAATCTTACACAATTAATGAAAACAGGAATATTAATTCTGGAACCTGCCCGCCTATCTCTAAAAAATGACGGACAGTTTTTTATGTATCAAATCATAGGTATTTCATTGGTTCATAAAAGTAAGCACCAAAGTAATAAAAGATACCAAAAACAAAAAAATGTTGCTAAAAATATAGACAAAAAGAATTCTGATTTGCTTGTTCCTGAAACAATTTTATCGTCTAGACGTCGTAGAGAATTAAGAATTCTCATTTCTTTCAATTTGAATTTAAAGAATAACACTGGTGTGGATAGAAACACATTAGTTTACAACGAGAACAAGATAAAAAAATGGAATCAATTTTTGGATGAAAATCAAGATTTTGACATAAAAAAAAATGAATTAATTAAATTCAAGTTCTTTTTTTGGCCTAATTCTCGATTAGAAGATTTAGCTTGTATGAATCGCTATTGGTTTGATACCAATAATGGGAGCCGCTTGAGTATGTTAAGGATATATATGTATCCATGATTAAAAATTTTGAATTTCCTAGATATTCTGTTGTTCTATCAATCAGTTCTGTCCGTGATCTAAATATATCCATGTTATATGCAAGCAACCAAATGAACATATGCACTGTCTTACATTCCAGTCTAGGATAGTGCAATAATAAAGAAATCATGTAGGAAAAATGTGGTATCAATTAAAGCTAGAAATAAATCAACAGAATTTTCGTACTAAACTATTTGGTATCGTCTTTTTACTATACAAATGAATTACAAAATAGGATTTATTAATTGATAAAATCAGGAGTCTATAAAAAAATTCTGATTATTGTGTATACTACATTAAAATTTCTGACATTATTATTACTGCTTAATAAAATCAATATCTGTAAAAAGGGGAGTGTGAAATTCTTTTATGGTAAAAAATTCATTTATTTCAATTATTTTTCAAGAACAAGAAGAAAACAAAGAAAACAGAGGATCTGTTGAATTTCAAGTAGTAAGTTTCACCAATAAGATACGTAAACTTACTTCACATTTGGAATTGCACAGAAAAGACTATTTATCTCAGAGAGGTCTGCGTAAAATTCTGGGAAAACGTCAAAGGTTGCTGGCTTATTTGTCAAAAAAAAATAGAGCACGTTATAAAGAGTTAATAGGCCAGTTGGATATTCGAGAGAGAAAAACTCGTTAATTTGAAGAGTTAGTTTGAATTATCGCTTAAAGTTTGATGAACTCCTTTTCGCTTTCAGCAATTCATGGAAGAATGAATCAGGAAAAACCTATGACTGGACCATCTACAAGAAAAGACCTCATGATAGTCAATATGGGACCTCACCACCCATCAATGCACGGTGTTCTTCGACTCATTGTTACTCTAGACGGTGAAGATGTTATTGACTGTGAACCCATATTGGGTTATTTACACAGAGGTATGGAAAAAATTGCAGAAAATCGAACAATTATACAATATTTGCCTTATGTAACACGTTGGGATTATTTAGGTACTATGTTCACAGAAGCAATAACTGTAAATGCACCAGAGCAATTAGGCAATATTCAAGTCCCTAAAAGGGCCAGTTATATCAGAGTCATTATGTTGGAGTTAAGTCGTATAGCTTCGCATTTGTTATGGCTTGGCCCTTTTATGGCAGATATTGGGGCGCAGACTCCTTTCTTCTATATTTTTCGAGAAAGAGAATTGATATATGACCTATTCGAAGCTGCCACCGGTATGCGAATGATGCACAATTTTTTTCGTATTGGTGGAATCGCTGCTGATTTACCTCATGGGTGGATAGATAAATGTTTGGATTTTTGCGATTATTTTTTAACAGGAATTGCTGAATATCAGAAGCTTATTACACGGAATCCCATTTTTTTAGAACGAGTTGAAGGAGTAGGCATTATTGGTGGAGAGGAAGCAATAAATTGGGGTTTGTCAGGACCCATGCTACGAGCTTCCGGAATACAATGGGATCTTCGTAAAGTTGATCATTATGAGTGTTACGACGAATTTGATTGGGAAGTCCAATGGCAAAAAGAAGGGGATTCATTAGCTCGTTATTTAGTACGAATCAGTGAAATGACAGAATCCATAAAAATTATTCAACAGGCCCTAGAAGGAATTCCGGGAGGGCCCTATGAAAATTTAGAAATCCGCCGCTTTGATCGAGTAAAAGATACTGTATGGAATGAGTTTGACTATCGATTCATTAGTAAAAAACCTTCTCCGACTTTTGAATTGTCGAAGCAAGAACTTTATGCGAGAGTCGAAGCACCAAAGGGAGAATTGGGAATTTTTCTGATAGGAGATAAGGGTGTTTTTCCTTGGCGCTATAAAATTCGCCCACCGGGGTTTATTAATTTGCAAATTCTTCCTCAGTTAGTTAAAAGAATGAAATTGGCTGATATTATGACGATACTAGGTAGTATAGATATCATTATGGGAGAAGTTGATCGTTAAAATGATAATTGATACAACAGAAGTACAAGCTATCAATTCTTTTTCTAGATTGGAATCCTTAAAAGAGGTCTATGGGATCATATGGATGCTTATTCCTATTTTTACTCTTGTATTAGGAATCACAATAGGTGTACTAGTAATTGTTTGGTTAGAAAGAGAAATATCTGCGGGTATACAACAACGTATTGGTCCTGAATACGCAGGACCTTTGGGAATTCTCCAAGCTCTAGCAGATGGTACCAAATTACTTTTCAAAGAAAATATTCTTCCATCTAGAGGAGATACTCGTTTATTCAGTATTGGACCATCTATAGCAGTTATATCCATTTTATTAAGTTATTTAGTAATTCCTTTTAGTTATCACCTTGTTCTAGCTGATCTCAGTATCGGTGTTTTTTTATGGATTGCTATTTCAAGCATTGCTCCTGTCGGCCTTCTTATGTCAGGATATGGCTCAAATAATAAATATTCTTTTTTAGGTGGTCTACGAGCTGCTGCTCAATCAATTAGTTACGAAATACCATTAACTCTATGTGTGTTATCAATATCTCTACGTGTGATTCGTTAAGACATAAATTGCCCCCTACTTCTTTTCTTTCTAGGAAAGAAGTGTCATGATTTGAATATCTATTTTCGTTTTTTATTCATTATTCGGGGGTTGATGAAGGAAACCAGATAGTTATATGAGTGAAAGAAACGGCTTATCAATTTGCAGTAAAAGATTGAATCTCATTTCCTATGTACAAGAATTAAGAAAAGTAAACATAAGTATTAGAGACTGTTTACCCCAAGATTAATTGATTAGTGATCATAACTTGACGCGGGTTCAAAAGATCAACTTTATGGGGTTTTTACTATCTATTACCATATGTATTACCCTAAAGTAGATTGATAAAAATGAGTGGATAGCTAGGAACACTAAGGTACACAAAGGATTCGTAATAGAGATTATGTAAGTCTATTTTTCTCTGGATAAAAAGAATTCTAA